TAGTGGGATCGTTCGGATTGTTACAACCTCTAGCAGATGGTTCGAAATTGATTCTAAAAGAACCTATTTCACCAAGTAGTGCTAATTTCTCCCTTTTTAGAATGGCTCCAGTGGCTACATTTATGTTAAGTCTGGTCGCTCGGGCCGTTGTACCTTTTGATTATGGTATGGTATTGTCAGATCCGAACATAGGGCTACTTTATTTGTTTGCCATATCTTCGCTAGGTGTTTATGGAATTATTACAGCAGGTCGGTCTAGTAATTAGGGGGGCGGCCGTTCGGTCGCCTATGATACTAGGACCAATGGGTCAAAAATGGGTTTGTGCCGCAGGTGTTGAACGATCTACTCTACACAGGTGTGGGCTTACAGGGCTAGGGCTCATAAACCCTTTCTTTCATTCATCAATAGGGCCCTGGTCGGTCACTTTTCCGGGCCGGGATCGAGAAGTGGAAGTCATAAAAAAGAGATGTTTCTCTTCGCACCTCAGATCAAGAGGAAAGGTAGCTTGTCAAGCTGGCCTATATAGATATATAGCTGTCTTTTAACCGGCTGTTCTTCTTTGTCAACGCTACTGACGGACCAGCTGAAAAACGTAAGCGCAAGCGCCCTATTAGTAAGGTGCCTTACGTAATAGGGGCTTTGAAGCCAGCTCCTCAAACAAAGAAAGCAAGCAGCTCCGAAAACTCCAGTGCGCGCTAGCGCACTCCGGCTTTCGAGCCAGATGGCTCTCAGCCTTCGTTTGCTCCCTTGGGGTCGCCTACACTTGCTCCTTCGTTTGCTGGCGCTAGCGCCTTCTTTTTAAGCTGCTTGCTGGTTCGCCTACTTGACTTATGAAAGATAATGATAATGGGTTATTAAAAAAGGAAAAGGCGACGAAAGCCCCCTACATTAGTAGAAGTAAGCGGCTGAGTTAGCCTAGCCTACCCTACTATAGTATAGTATAGTATAGTATAGTATAGTATAGTATAGTATAGTATAGTATAGTATAGTAGGCGAGCGAGTTAGCGAAGACGCTTAGGCTAATAGATAAGAGAGCGTCGGTGCGTAGCCTTCATTCTACTACGCTATGCAAAGGTTACGAAGTCACGTCAGCTCGACGTTAGGAGAGTCAAGGGGGAACACCTACATAGAAGAACCGCTGTTCGCTGACTTTCTAAGGTATAACCTTTCGCTCCCCTACTGAAAAGGGGCAAAGCCGCTTCGCACCACTGATAGACTACTTAAGATTCAATTCAAAAGGCGCTACTTAGTTTCGCAAGCCTTTGTCATTGTCAGTCAACTAAGTAGGGCGAACAGCCCCGCGAATCCGTAAATCTGAGGAGCATGCCGCAAAAAAAAGGATGGTCCCCTATGCATTTCATTCTTTCCGGAACGGAAAAAAACAAAAGAAGTACCTTACCCCCCATCATGGTGAACCTCTCCTTGTGATCGGGATGAGGTAGATGCCTCCCAGCCGGGGGGCGGATCGAATCGGAGTTTCCTTAGGTAGCCACCGACCTACAGTTATCCTTAAACTTCCGTGCTTGGTGGAGAAGAAGCGAACAAGGGTACGCTCGCTTGCTGTCTTGTTCTCTGCCGCGGACTGGGATCGCTCGCCAGCTAGGTCAGATTGGAGCAACATTGTATGAGAACATATTACCCATCTTCGGGGACAAGGGGCGGAACGACCTCTCGATCTACTTACTGCAGCCCAGGACGGGCGTCGTCGTCTAGGCGTTCCCTGTTGCTCCGATCTCCCCTACGCCTAGGACGTTGTCTGGGCCAAGAGCCATAGTTAGTTGCTGTTTCCATTTTTTTGTTTTTTCTCGTTGTTGATACCGGCAAGACCCAGCCAGATGATGTCTGCTGGTTGGTAGTGAGAGGACTCTTAGTACCCGCATACCCAAAAGGGGGGCGCTGGTTAAAAAACAATCATTTTCTTTTTTTTCTTGCTCTCCCTTAGCAGCGGGAAAGGAGTCTATCTATCTGCCTAGCTTTGGTAGATTTCCCCCAACGCAATCCACAAACTGAAATTCCACGAATCCCTTGGTGGATAAGTCCGACGACTCAGCAGCAGTGCGGAATTTAGTTTCTCGTCCGGTGGATCTGATCTATAGTTAGGGGGCAGCAATACATACCAAAAGGTTCGAAGAAGGAACGCGCATAAGAGTATATAACCAACCCACCCTTCTGTAGAACCTATTCCAATTAGTGAAGCGGCTGGATGCATAAGGGAAATGCACGTTTGTGAGACCTTAGTCGGGATGCATAGGGGAGTCAACCTACGAGCACGGAAGAACGTGGGTACCACTGACTGTGGTAAGATTCTTAGCCCTGTTGATGACTCCATCTAAAATACAATAGGGACAGCCGTTTCCGGCTGCTCGTTTCGTATCTTGAAGAAAGTAGGCCTGTCGGCGGTCGGGTCAATAATAGCTATGCTATTGACCGACCTCCGCCCGATCCCGAATGCGGGCGGGATTAGATCGTGGTCGATGATACGGTCGAAAAGACCTGCGAGCGAGATGGTTGTTAATAGTACTAGACTCCCTATCATTGCCTTATGAGTTCTAACATCCTACAATCGTACCGATGTCTACTAAACACCTACGGGCGGGTGCTCCGCAACAGCGGCAGTAGTGAACATTGCTACTAAAGAAGGGAGAGGGGAGCCTCTACCGCGGTTAGGTTCCCTCGCGACTCTAGTTTTTGGTATATGCGTTCCGGGAGTGTCCAATTCCCTTGAATCGTACTACCGGTTGTCCCACCGGGAGGGAGGTTGTGTATCGCCAGATGTCCAATCCCATAGTATCTGGATTCGTAATACCGAACCCTCAATATTTGCACGATCGCGCATGGGCTCGTAGGAAGCGAACTCATAGTAAGCAAGAGGGCCAGGAAGGAGGGAGCGGGAACCAGAAAGATTCCTACGATGAACCCCACCAGGAGCCCCCCGATGAACGAAATAGACCTGTCATGTCACCGGCCGTCATCGGTTCCCTATCGAAGAAAGGAAGGAAAGGGTTTCATCCTATGCCCTGTTCGTGCCCGGCCGATCAGATTGTTCATGTTTCTTCCCGGCCATGGTCAGATCTGATCAATTGTCCTGGTCGTCGACGTTCGCCCGCCCGGGTCCCTTCCCCTTCTCCCGAAGCTTCAGCGGTCCAACTCCTGGTCCTTCTTCCGAAAGTCCTGCCTCTTTGCTTTGCCCAAGCGAAAGAGACTGAAAAAGATCCGTATCCGATTCATATGGTCTTGCTGCGTCAGCTACCGTAGGTAGGAGGCTTTCGCCTATAAACCTTAGTAGTAACAAAGGAAGGAAGCAAAGCCCTGGCTGAGGCAGAAAAGTATGCCCCACATGTCAACAGGGTAGAAGTGAAAACCAAATCAGATGAGTACATGGAAGCACCAATGAAGAAAGTCCAGAGTGCAGATATAACCTTCTCGACAGAAGACATGTTGCTGGACAGGAAGAAGCATAACCGGCCTCTTTATCTCACCGGTTACATCGGCGAAACAAGGCTACCACGGGTACAGATCGACCCTGGGTCCGCCATCAACGTGATGCCACTGCGGGCCCTAGCCTATCTTGGAATTCCTACGAGCCGGCTAAGTCACACCAAGGTCACTATTCTTGGGTACAATGCCGACTCGCAAAGAGCCTTCGGCAAGATTCGTCTCAAGTGCCAAACAGGGGATCTGAAGACTGAGGTCACTTGTTACGTGATTGACGGTGACACCTCCTACAATTTGCTGCTTGGAAGGCCTTGGATCCACAGCAACAACGTGGTACCTTCCGCCCTTCATCAATGCTTCAAATACGTTGATGAGAAGGGACAAGTTCACAGGGTCTTTGCCGACAAGAAGCCCTTTATTTAAAGGAGTCGAGGCATACTGTACGGATGCGCGTCTTTACAACGACGGCCCAGCCCAGACAGTGATGGATGACGAAAGCCCGCCAGCGAAAGCCGAAGAGGGACAAGGAGCAAACAAGCAAGATCAAAGCCCAATCAAAGTACGAAGAAAGCCGAAGCACAGGGTGACCTCTCCGAATCCCAAAGTCGAAACCTAAGGGATTCACGGTCAACGCTATCTCAAAAGAGCATGACCCCGTTGACGAAATCTGTAAACTGGGGGACGTACTTCAACTCTCGGTAAAGATGCCACTTCCTGCATTACAGGAACCTTCTCAGGTAGAGGACCCTAATGGAGCGACATTCGTCGTCCCAATGGAAGGGAGGAAAGAGCCCCTCATCTTTCACAGGGTAGCCCGGAAGTCTTCTTCTACGCTGGAAACAATCGTCACCGATGGCGAGCCGGACTTCACAAACTAAAGTCCGATTGCAAAGAAGCTGATGAGGGACATGGGCTATGACCTTGAGGAGCCTGTCGGGCTGAAGAACGGTCGAGGCATCAAAGTACCCCTCGAGCCGCATCTAAGTGAAGAACAAAGGGAAGCTTGGCTAGCCGGCCAGTACGTCGATCTCACAACATACGGCTTGGGCTACCAGCCAACTACGCTCCCTGCGCCGAAAACAGTGTCTGACGCCGAAAGTTCTGACACTGAGAGCTGCGACTCTGAGATCTCTGTTTCAGATCTCTTCAAATGTTCTGTAAACTGTGTCTCCGTAAAAGAGCAAACAGACGAAGACCAGTCAGTTCAAGAAGAGGATGTAGAGCCTGTGCCCCCTACAGAGGACGAGGTCAAGTAAATGGACCTCGGGACTGTTGACAATCCTCGCCCTGTATTCCTAAGTGCAAGCTTATCAAATGAAGAAATTTTACAGTACATGGATCTACTCAGAGAATTCTCTGATGTTTTCGCTTGGAGCTACGCCGAAATGCCTGGACTAGACCCAAAGATAGCCATGCATCGGCTAAACATCCAAGAAGGTGCAAAGCCCGTGAAGCAAGCCCAAAGAAGATTCCACCCCAATGTCATGGACCAAATCGAAAAAGAGGTCCAGAAGTTAAAGGATGTCGGCTTCATCAGGGAGGAGCAGCATCCAGACTGGCTTGCCAACATCGTACCCGTCACAAAGAAAAATGGGCAAATCAGGGGATTTTCGGAATTTGAACGATGCATGTCCAAAAGACGAGTTTCCGTTGCCCATACCAGAAATCATGATAGACAACACCTACGGGTTTGAAAGGATGTCTTTCATGGGGGTACAAGAAAATCAAAATGCACCCGAAGGATGAGAAGCATACTTCCTTCCGTACTCCATTTGGCATTTACTGCTACACTGTAATGCCGTTTGGGTTGAAGAACGCTGGCGCAACGTAAAAAAGGGCAATGACCAAAATCTTCAAAGACATGTTGCACAAGACGGTCGAGTGTTACGTCGACGACTTAGCCGTCAAAAGCAGAAAGAAGGAAGACCACCTAAATGATCTTCGACGGACATTGAAGGTTACGCCAACACAACCTTAGAATGAACCCCTTAAAATGCTTCTTTGGGGTATCGTCGGGCGGTTTCATCGTTCGAAAAGACGGAATCCAGCTCGACCCCGCTAAAACAAAGGCCATCCCGGAAATGAAGCCCCCAAGGAACCTAAAGGAGCTACGAGGGCTGCAAGGACGCCTGGCTTACATAAGAAGGTTCATCTCTAACCTCTCAGGGAGATGTCAGCCGTTCACTCGGCTAATGAAGAAGGGAGTGAATTTCGTGTGGGATCAAGACTGCGAAGAAGCCTTCCAAAGCATAAAGCAGTATCTCGCTAATCCGCCAGCGCTGGCCGCACCCGTACAGGGAAGACCATTCATACTGTATACATGCGCCCTAGAATACTCACTGGGGGCAATGCTTGCCCAAGAAAATGATGAGGGCAAGGAAATGGCTCTCTACTACTTGAGCCGCAAGATGATGGGAGCAGAATTCCGATATTCTCCTGTCGAAAAGGAGTGTTTGGCGCTGATGTTCGCAGTTCAAAAACTACGACATTATCTACTGTCCAACACCATCCGTCTAATTTCCAGGGTCAATCCACTAAAGATCCTGGTGACAAAAGCCGGTGCCCTAAATGCAAGGCTCGCAAAGTGGTCGATCTTGCTATCGCAGTTCGACATCGTCTATGTGCCTCAAAAAGCCGTAAAAGGGCAAGCATTGGCTGACTTCCTTGCCGCACATCCCCTGCTGCCGGATTCAGAACTAAGGGACGAACTTCCCGACGAACCGGTATATCATGCAGAAGCATTCCCCGAGGCGCCACCAAAGCCCTGGGAGATGTACTTCGACGGTGCCTCCCGCTACAATCACAAGTACGAGAACACATCGGGGGTTGGCATCGTGTTCATCACGCCCGAAGGCTACATGATACCACATTCTTTTGTCTTGACCGAACCATGTTCAAACAACGTGGCGGAGTATCAGGCATTGATCATTGGCATGGAAATAGCCCGTGAAATGGGGATCTCTCGTCTCGAAGTCCGGGGAGATTCCAAACTTATTGTAAATCAGATGAACGATCTATACGAAGTCAGGAAGCCTGACCTACTACCCTACCATGCGGCGGCTCGACGCCTCGCACTAAGTTTCCCGTACTTCAACATTGAACATGTACCCCGGGGGCAAAATGCTCGCGCTGATGCCCTAGCTGGGCTGGCAGCGGCCATATCCCTCCCAAAAGGGGAAACCCTAAATGTGGTGGTCTGTGAAAGAAAGATCCTGCCACCTCTCAATACGCATCAAGCAATAGCCGAATGCCATCAAGTCTGGACCAGCAGGCTTTCGGTGAACGAAGTTGGGATCGATGATTGGCGCAACAATTCATCGATTACATCCAGTTCGGCATCCTACCGGACAACCCAAGAGAAAAGGTCAGCATCCGAAGATGGGCGCCTCGATTCCACTTCGACGTCCAAACAAAGGTGCTATACAAAAAATTGTACGATGGCATCCTCCTACGGTGCCTTTCGTATCAGGAAGCAGATGAGGTCCTAAAGGAGATGCATGACGGCGTCTGTGGTGCACACCAACCGGGGCCGAAGCCGCAAGATCGAATACGCAGAATGGGCTACTACTGGCCCACAATGGTGAAGGATGCGATGGAATACGCGCGACGCTGCGAAGCATGCCAATTCCACGCAAATTTCATCCATCAAGCCCCTGAACCGCTTCATCCGACGGTCGCATCATGGCCCTTTGAAGCTTGGGGAATGGACATTATCGGACCGAGAAATCCGCCCTCATCAAATGGACACCGGTTCATCCTGACCGTGACAGACTACTTCTCCAAATGGGCCGAAGCCATTGCCCTGGCGGAAGTCAAAACTGCAGCAGTTCTCAAATTTATAAAGACAAACGTCATCTGTAGATTCGGAGTCCCCAAGAGGTTCATCCACGACAACGGACCTCAGTTCAGGGATCATCGATTCCACAGATTCTGCGAGATACAAGATCGGTAACTTCTCATCTACGGCCTACAACGCCCCTGCAAACGGCCTGGCCGAAGCCTTTAACGACCATCTGCAAAACACTAAAGAAGATGGTCTCAAGAAACAAAAGGGGCTGGCACGAACGCCTCCCTGAAGCACTCTGGGCGTACCGCACAACTGTACGGGGGGCAGCAAGCAACGCCATTCTCCCCGGTCTACGGCTGTGAAGCTGTACTCCCACTGGAAATTCAAGTCCCGTCACTTCGTGTCGCCTTGCAATGCGAGATGACACAAGAAGAGAACGCCAAGCTACGACTCCAGGAGCTCGAAGCCTTAGACGAAAGAAGGCTCGAAGCCCAACAAAGGACCGAGATCTACCAAGCTCGGATGTCGGCCGCTTTCAACAGAAAAGTCAAGCAACGGGTTTTCAGAAAAGGAGACTTAGTTCTTGCAGTAAAAAGACCCATGATCGTCACCCACAAATCGAGGGGCAAATTCGACGAAAAGTGGGAAGGGCCGTTCATCATCGACACGGTCTACTCCAACGACGCTTACGGCCTCCTAAACCAAGACGGAGACCGGTGCCTGATGCCCGTAAATGGCAAGTTTCTCAAAAGGTATTATCGAAAAGAAAGAAAGCCCCTTTTCTTCCTTCCAGCTCAAACAAAACGCTCTCTGAATCAGGGCTAACCTGCTTAGAGCCCAAATCGAACCGCTCTTTGCATTGGGGCTGACCCACTTAGAGCTAAAATCTATCAGTCAAACCAAAACCTCCAATCCATCCTATGAATCAGGGCTAACCTTCTTAGAGCCTATCCTATGAATCGGGGCTAACCTGCTTGGAATTGTGTTCTATGAATCGGGGCAACCCTGCTTAGGCCTTAAGAAAGCCGTTCTATGAATCGGGGCTAACCTGCTTAGAACCTGTCTCATTTCATGAATCAGGGCTAACCTGCTTGGAACCTTACCTTCTATTCCATAGAAAACCCCCGTTCCTTAAATCAGAGCTAGCCTGCGAGGCCAATTAAAGTCACCAAAAGAAACCATTCTATGCATCGCTTAGAAGCCCTCAAAATGGGAAGACAACCGCTCTTTCCATACATTCATTGAAAAAGGAGTTCATTACAAGGACTCCAAGAAACAGAAAAAGAGAATAGGAGGCGAGAAACTCTTCATGCTCAGAGATATAGCAAGGGGAGACTCTCAGAATTGGCAGACGCGAGAGAGCAGCTGCATCATTTCTTCCCTCAGCCCCTCCAAGGCGCGACGCTTGGAAGACTCTCGTTCCTCCGGCGATGCCAAAGCGGCAGCAAGGCGAAGGTTGACTTGAGCTGCTTCCTCCTGTGCAACCCCAAGGTGCTGGGTCACTTCTTCGGACTCTTTAGTTAGGGAAGCTTCAGTTGCTTCAAGAGAATGGAGGTGTTCTTTAAGAGAATCCGCCTGAGACCGCAGTTGGGCAAGTAAATCCTCCATCTCAGAAATCCTAAACTCTGCCTCCATCAGCTTCTGCCTCCCAACCTCAAGATCAGCGGACGACTCCTTCTTCCGGTCTGCCAGAGAAGTAGACCTTGCAAGCAATTCGTCCACGCGCTTCTGGCTCTCGTCGAAAGGGCGGCTAAACTCCTCCCTGACAAAATCACTGGCATCTCTCGCCATCGCCGTGTGTAGCTTCACGGATGCCTGAAAAAGGGTAGTCAGTGCCTCAGACACCTCAGCTACGTCTGCCCCTGCATCCCTGGTAATTGATCTCACATCTGCTCATGACAGCACTTCATGATAACTTTTCCCAACAGTCGCAAGCTCGAGAGATAGAGACGCTGCTTCGTTTGGAACTTTAGGCCTGCAAGAGAGGTTCGTCATCTATTTCTGAATATCAACATCGTTTCAAGGGCTTATGTGATCAACTTGCATCCATCCAAAAACCAGTGCCAGACTCCGCAAAGTGATTTGAATTCTTGGTGGGTTAGGAGAACGGTTCCTATTGATTCTGGTCTGGAAAGAAAGTCCTACTTCTCCTCTTCTGCTTCAGCTGATGCTTCTGCGGATGTTTCTTCGGATGCTGATGCGGATGTGTCTGCTTTATCATACTTTGGAAGTGAAATTGAATTCCTTTGCTTTGGGGCATTGCATCAATAAAGGGAAGGGCGGTGGGTGGGGAAGGAAAGTAAGCCCACCTCTAAAGTGACGTAGACCCGGTCCCTAACGAAACTCAACTTGAGCAATAAAGTTCCGTTCGTTCGGTATACCATTGATCCCTTTGGGAAGGTTAAAGTTGAATCATACCCAATCGAAGAATAGCCCTTCGTGACTCTCCCTCTGACCCTGGAATTCATTGAATTGGACAATTCCTAATAAGCGCTATAGCTCGAGCTAGAGCTTCTTCTCCTGTATGTGGTAGTATCTGCTGCTTGAGCTTAGGTAGTCTTTCGCGCAATTGCGTGAAGCATCTCGCTATGCTACCTACACCTTCCTTTGGGCAAGCAAGGTCCGCTATTGAATTGATTCTTCGGGAAAGTCTTTCTCTCCGAAGTAGGTGTCCGCACGGACCAACCGATCCAGCTGTCACGTAGTCAAAGCAGTGGGGGTATTCAAAACTTGGAAGAGTAGGACAATCACAGGCGAGCTTAATGCGGAAAGCCAATGCTTCACACCAACCAAATCAGAAACCTAAATCAGTGACACACGAAAGTCAGAGCGAAACTCGGTTCAAGGATAAAAACTCTTCCTTTGGGCGAGGTCAGATCTAGAGAGGAAAGGACTCAAAGCTTCGCAAGGCAGGCAGCAACTGTCACCATTCCCGGGCGAAGGAAGGCTGGAGTGCTCTGAGGAGATCTGATTCTGGACAACTCCGATTCGACTTCTTCATGAGCTAGCCCGGTGCCATAAACCAGCTGTTGTCAGGATGGCCAGTGGGAGGAGAATGTAGTAAATGAATGTTCCAAAGCCCAAAGAGGCTGACAAGCAATAGCCAAATCAATCCACCGGGGAATGAATCTTTTTAATGGGCATCCGTAGCAGATCAAGCAGACGAAGAAAGCCTTTCTTCTAGGGGGAAGAAGTGAAAAAAGGCTCTGAGTCCTTATATATAGGGGGCTATTATACTCGGTTCCAATGGCTTTTCCTAAAGAGCATTTTCTGGAGCGAAACTAAAATCTTGGAGGAAGGGTAGTTTGACACCCGTTGCATAAAAGCGGATGGGGCAACCGTCAACATAAAGCTAGATAAGCAAAGGGAGAGGGAAGGGCACATTGCAACAACTTAAGCTAGTCACGCTAATCAAGCCATAAGGAACAATCAGCGAAAGCATCTTAACCCAGGCAACCAAACAAAGCTATTGCAACAACTTAAGCTAGTCACGCTAATCGACCTCAGGGTTAATCAGCGAGAACACCTTAACCCAGGCAATCACATCTATTAGCGTACAATAATCACTGAACGCACTTATCGCAGCTTGGCTAAAGGTGAGCTAAAGCCCAGGAACAACCGCATCCTCCACTGCGCGCTTAGCTTAGTAAGCTAGCTTGGTAAGCTAAGCGCGAAGGAATTTGTCTAAGATTGCACGAGCTAGCCAGAAGCAAGCTGAAAAACGGAAGGGCGCGCTAGCGCCCCAGCTCGCTGCGCACTCCGGCTTTGAAGCCTCCGTTTGCTGGGGCAAACAAGCACCTACTCCTATAATGCGAAGAAAACTCCAGTGCGCGCTAGCGCACTCCGGCTTTCGAGCCAGATGGCTCTCAGCCTTCGTTTGCAGCTTGAAAGCCGTAGTTTGCTGGGACGGGACAACTTATGCAGATACAACTTGACCAACTCTTTCTTTTGCTCAAGCAAGGCACTTCCCCTCATTCCGCGAAGCACAAGAATTCACAATTTACATTCTCAGTCATGGAATGGACCAATGAAGATTTTCTAGGTCGTATAGGGTGCGCGCACGATATAACTTATGGGTTCTACTCCCTATACCAAATTCTCTCTTTAGGCTCCGGATCTCAAGGTTGAATGGGTATCTCTTCGGACGCCTCTTCTACCTAATAGAACGTGCCTATCACCTTCCCGGGGCACGGGGAACATAGACGGAGGCATATGTGGACAGATACATACTCAGTAAATTGAGTTGCCTAAGCGAAGTAGTTGTTGATCCCTTAGAGGCAAGGGCGAATCGAGACCGGGAGCCACTAATAGCATAGTCTGAACACATAGTCTAAGCAGCAACAGTTGAAGCTATTGATCCTATTGATCCACCACGCCGGGGTTGATCAAACAAAAGCTTCGGTAGCAAGGGGTAGGAGCATAGAGAGCGGAGGAAGCTACTACCGTAGCAGTCAAAATTCGGAACCGAACCGAAAAGCCCGAAAAAGATTTACCAGCATCAGTGAAAGTATTCTATCTTCTTGCTAGAGATGAGGATCTCGAGCCTGCGAGTGGAAAGAACGAGCCCTAATAGAACGAGTCATAAACCCTCCAGGAAGACCACTGACTCTGTCGTTAACTCGTCGGATGCGGGGTTCGCAAGGGTGACTTAGCGAGGTGTTGGATAAGCTGGATAAACGGATGAAACTGCTCGCCTTGTTTCCGGTTTCTAGATGATGCTACCTAGCTCTCCAGGTCCCGTTTCCTATTCGCCCCTATCCCCATATCTGCTTTTGGTTCCGTCATTGGTGGATCAATGGATGGATTCGTAACCACGTGAAGGTAAGCTGGATTCGGAACTACTAGCACTGAAGCTGTGAGGTCAACTGAATAATCAACTGGGAATCCCGAAACAAATATGCTGACGAGGTGTGCTGGCTCTTTAATAGGCGATTATGTTGCTCACATGCCCCATCGCAAGCTCAAAAGCAGAGATGAGTTCGGTCGAAACGCTCCGAGGAGAAAGTATAGGTGGACGTTTTGCACGAATGGAAAGGGGGACATCATTCATTGGGGTTGGGGGAAGCAAGGCGAACTGCATAGTACCCCATAGATAGATATGTGGTGATTAATCAACATTGAGATCGGATTCCTGGAATGAGTAGTGGGGAATGACTTAGAAGCTCGTGTATGGAAAACTATTACCAAAAGCTGAAGAACTAGCATCAGATACATTAGGGGATTTCCAATCCACTCCGGATTTCAGACTGAAATGTGAACTGATGGTTTTGATGCCCCTATCCCTACTGATGAATCTGCTTATGCTCGTAAACTGCTGCTCGTCCAGATGCTTCCTATGTCATTGATGTCGGTGGATCCAGGTCGTCAACGTACTTTCGAACAGGCGCTTCCTTCATCTCCATCTCGATCAATATCTACATCTGGATGTGCTGCTATTTCAACAAGGTCAATTGCTGATTCAACCCGGGCTGCTAGCGGGTGAGGATACTGGATCAAGTTTTCAATCTTTCAGGTACTATCCCCTGCCTTCGTCGGTGAAATCACTTGGCAAACGCCTCTATCCTCTATGGACGATACGAACGCCGACATTAATCAGGTTGGAGATGGTAAGGCACACTTCCAGCTGCTTAATTTGCAGCGGAGAAAATGGTTCTGTTTGAAACGAACAATGCGTGGATCGATCAATTTCGTACAAGCATTGTATAGATACGGATATGCACATTTCTCCCGCGCGCGTGTCGAGACCCGCAAAAACATGGCGTTATAGAGGATAAAACCTCTATTCCATTTACCGTCAAAATGAAAATTAGGAATATGTAAGAATCTTAGACTTTATAAGGTTTTGAAAGGATATTCTACTCTCCCAGTCTATCGGTATAGAAATATTTTGATCAAGGTCAAATACTAGCTTCGGATCTGTAGTTGCGAGAGATCCCGGCCTTTGTAATAGCTTTGTTATTGATGTAAATAGCCCCTGGTATCAACTTAAGCTAAGGAATTGGGTCAACTGGTTCAAGGTTATTAAATATCTAGGCCCGAAGGTCTAGGTAAGCTATAGAAACTACTCATTCGATTCTAGCTTGTGGCTTCGCATATCGATCCCTACTATCACAATTACCAGTAGCAACTAGGTCTTGCTCTATCCCCTTAGTAGGTTGGAGTGTAGGTGTATGACAATTACTAAATGACTCAAATTTCCTTAATGAGTTACTCTATGTGCATAAAATTAGGTAGGTGCTCCTCATGTTCACCGTAGTCACATCATACAGGTCAATGGGCGGCTTTCAAGCATTCAATCCCAATAAAGATATGTATAGTACAGATTCTTTCTTCTTACCCATGTGGTCTATGTAGGGTCAAAGCACATAGCCATACAGCTAGGTAGTGCTGGAACCCACACAGATGTCTGCAATTTCGGTGGAGTAGGGGAGAGAGACCACAGACCCTTTTAATGCACCAATGTGAATGCTCCAGACACCTAATGGAGATTGAGTAGGGCATCAAGGAGATGATTCGCACCATGCATGGATAGTGGAAGAGTGAAGAAGCAGGAGTGTAACCCAAATTCAGTGAGGTGAAGAACGGAGAGCAGTGGTGGGGAGTGAAGCCCCAGTACAGATAGCAATAAAAGGCCCTAGGTAGGAATGGACAATGAGATCCTAATAAGTAGAGCGAGCGAGGTAGAGAGCTAAAAATCAAGATCCGAAGTGAATCATTGAATGGCCATTTCAACATCCCCTCTTTTCTATAGTCTTCATAAAAGAGAACTGCTACAAGTAGAGTGTATTTCTAAGTGAATCCAATGTCTCTCCATTACTATTTATTGAATTCCCCCCTTCCGAATCCATTAATGGTTGAGGGACGACCGACGAGGCCTTCCAATGGGAGCCTCTTCCTCTTCTTTAATGGATGGGAACACTTTTTTTGAAAAGGATGGCTTGAGGACCTCCTCCGACTGCCTTGAGAAATTCAATCTTTATTGGCTCCTTTTTTCTTAGGGAGTGCAAAAAGATATTCAAAGAAGGTCTCATATAACCTAATCCAGCAGCACCAAGAGATGAACCAATTCCAGTTCCTATTGATCCTAAATAGAAGGGACCCAGTCAAGTCAGCAGTTGGAGCTCCACCTTTGGAATCAGCGGATAAAGAATTAGGAGTGTGTGATACTGCATTCAATGAGGAGTTCATGAAATCTCCGTATGCCTTATCCCGACGTGATAGCCTGGCCTATCAAACCCTTCATTCCTAACCCTGCTATGGAATGACTCGATTCTGCCACTGAGGCACCAACCTCGTAAAGATCCGGTTGAAGCAGTTCGAGAGCCCTAGCCTATTCCAATTCCATATCCAAGAGCATACCGGTTGGAATTCGAGTCGTAGATCCGGGGTCCGGATCCGAAACGACCATCAATGGCAGTTTCAGCGGTAAAGGCCAGCCATAGAGGTAGGGGCGGAGACATAGGTATAGCCGGGCGAGGCGGGGGCAGAAGAAGCCGGCCGGGGAAGCACGGGCATCACGGCCGACATCACCACCGGTATTCGAGTCGACATCTTCACCGATTTGAGCATATCGGGTTGACCCAGAAGCAGCAACAGCTATTACGCGCATGGACCTTCGCTACGACCGGACAGCAAGCGTGGGACCGGACAACCAACATTTAGGTCGATCAGTGGATAATATATGGGCCCAGGGAGAGATAGCTAAAAGGAGGGACCAGGGGCGGGCGTATGAGCAAGCAGCATTATGGCTAGCAAAGGCATCCGAACTAGGAGCAGGGATGAGAGAGGCCAGAGCACAGCCAGTGGCAGAGATAAATGCAGAGCCGGAACAAGTAGCTTCTTCACCTGTAGCAAGGCCGGAGCATAGGTAGGTTCGGGGGTCGCGGATTGAGTAATCAGAGTAGTTAGCAGTGTTTATTCCGGACCAAGGAGTAGGCATTCAAACTACGGTCCCCTGATAGTTCGCACCTTGGGCCACAGGTTGTGATTGGACTCCCGTAAAAGCGCACCCGGGAATTATAACCCAATACGTTGATATGCCCGAACGGGGGCATAGTCAAGTGCAGTCGAAGAACAATAACGCCGGAACCATCGTCATTGAGAAGCGGTCCAATGCATTGCCATTATGTTTACCATTGGACACTGGAATGCGCGTCGATCACGAAAGGGGCATTTGTCTCCGCCGTGCGTTGCCCTTTTTGACAGAGAGGCTCGCACTAGAATGGACTCCCCCCTTCCCTATTGATCATACAACAAATGAACGTGGTTAGGAATCGTTAATGGCAAGCAATGGATTTGCTTTACCTGATCTTCTCTGCCCCTGTATTCTTTATAGGGGACAACGAGCGGTTACAAAATGTTTTCACTGGTAGTTCACAGCGGCGACTCGAACTACGTATCCAACCCGCATCTGCTCATGGCTCATGGTCGGTTATGGCATGGTCGATTAGTGAGCATCACATCTCGGTCAATCAATCGGTCCGCTGATCCATCATTCTCTATCGTGCGTGATCACTCACAGCAGCAATCCTTTCTTGTTGAAGGAAATCCTACGTGATGCCGGTGCATGAACCCCCCTTCGCCCCTTGATGAGTAAGCTCCGTAAGCCAGCTCTTCGTTGGTTGGCCCGCCCCCCTGGTAAATGTCAGGTGCCCCCCTCCTCCCGAAAGAAAGAATTCCGTCCCCTTACTCGTAAAGGCCGTGGATGGATAGAAGAACAAGTACGGTAGGCACCAAGAGTTTACCAACCTCAGTGACCGGCTCCTATGAGTTCCCACCCTGGGGTTGGGGTTAGGCTGCTGCGCCATGCAGGCCCCGCGGGCTGCCTCAGCCCGACCCCGGGAACTCAGTAGGCTCGCTGCTAACAGAGACTAGGAACAACTATGCTGCCCCCACCTGCTAACAGCACCATACACACGCGGCTGATGTACGTATGCGGCCCTCGCGTCGATCTTACCTCCGCTGCCTGCCCGTGCGCGGGTCGACTCACAAGAAATGCAGCTAGCTCGCCAACCAACTGTTCATGTTTGAGCTTGTTGGCTTGCTTCATTGTTATTTATACACTACCTGAATTGACTTACTTGGTAGCCTACGTTAGTATCCGGATGGATGGATAGAGACTGATCCCTTTCTACATACATAGCCCCCACCCCCCAGATACATACATACTTTTCCTCCTTTCTCCCATAAAGCAGACTTCCCTTCCCGGCCTTTCTTTCCTCATCATTCAACATTGAACTGATGATCCGAAGGGGCGCTTGTTCTGCTGGGCGGCTAAAGGAAGGCAATCACGACGAGGCCGGGGGCCGGGGAGAAAAAAAAACGACTCCCATTTCAAAAATGGAACTAATACCCTCAGGTCATCCTTTCCTGAATCTTAGCTCTTCTCTTTATTATTCTTACTACTATCACTTTCCAAACCGGGCCGGAAGATTCAAACCTAAACGTCTCCGGGTCGTACGCCTGGAACAAGAAGGTTCGTCGTACAATTTCGGCGATTCAAAAAATCAAGGAGTATATCCCTCTCCCTTAGTGTCTTTCCACTTCCGTCGTTCAGGAACAAACACAACAAACACTTCGCCTAATTCTTTTGAGTCCCGGCCCGGTTTTTCCCCACTAACCAATTACGTTACGACCACTGAACAAACTTGGTTGACGAACATGGTTTATGCGCCGCTAATGTAGCGGCTTGTCGAGCATTTGACAAACTCACACCATCCATTTCAAATGGGATTTGTCCCGTGGACACACGAGCAATCCAACCCGTAGGATTTCCTTTTCCTCTTCCCATTCTCACTTCTGTAGGTTTCCCGGTAATAGGGAGATCTGCGAGAACTCTTACCCATATCTTACCATTTCTTCGGAATTGTCCGCTCATAGCACGATGGAATTGTCCGATTGTAGCCCGACGCGCTGCTTCAATGGCTCGATATGAAAGACGACCAGCTCTACAACTTTTGGTGCCATATCTTCCAAAACCAAGTTGTGTACCGTCCGGTTCGCGACCCCTACTACATCTGCCTTTACGATATTTACTATATTTCGTACGTTTCGGATATAGCACGTCCCTTATTTTTTTGACTATATGAGATCCGCACTTTGACACCTGAGATTCCGTAACGAGTAGAGACTTCCGCAGGAGCATAATCGATTTTCTGGTTAAATACATTACGAGATGTTTTTCCATACTTTCCGCATTCAGTTCTAGCTATTTCTGCACCTTCTGATCGACCTGAACAACAAATACGGATCCCCTCCACCCCTTTTGGCATTACTAA